CACAGACTCCTTTTTTCTATATTTTTAGAGAGAGAGAATTGATATATGATCTATTTGAAGCTGCTACAGGTATGCGAATGATGCATAATTACTTTCGCATCGGAGGAGTAGCCGCCGATCTACCTTATGGATGGATCGATAAATGTTTAGATTTCTGTGATTATTTTTTACGAGGAGTTGTTGAATATCAACAACTTATTACACAGAATCCCATTTTTATAGAACGAGTTGAAGGAGTCGGTTTTATTAGCGGAGAAGAAGCAGTAAATTGGGGCTTATCGGGACCGATGTTACGAGCTTCTGGAATACAATGGGATCTTCGTAAAGTTGATCCTTATGAGTCTTACAACCAATTTGATTGGAAAATCCAATGGCAAAAAGAAGGGGATTCATTAGCTCGCTATTTAGTACGAATGGGTGAAATGAGGGAATCCATCAAAATTATTCAACAGGCTGTAGAGAAAATTCCTGGGGGTCCTTATGAGAATTTAGAAGTCCGACGCTTTAAGAAAGCAAAGAATTCCGAATGGAATGATTTTGAATATCGATTTCTTGGTAAAAAACCTTCGCCCAATTTTGAATTGTCAAAGCAAGAGCTTTATGTAAGAGTGGAAGCTCCAAAAGGTGAATTAGGAATTTATCTGGTAGGAGATGATAGTCTTTTCCCCTGGAGATGGAAAATTCGTCCACCTGGTTTTATTAATTTGCAAATTCTTCCTCAACTAGTTAAAAAAAAGAAATTGGCTGATATCATGACGATATTAGGTAGTATAGATATCATTATGGGGGAAGTTGATCGTTGAAATGATAATAGATAGGGTAGAGGTAGAAACTATCAATTCTTTTTCGAAATCGGAATTATTAAAAGAAGTCTATGGACTGATATGGATTCTACCTATTTTGACCCTCCTACTGGGAATCACAATAGAAGTACTGGTAATTGTGTGGTTAGAAAGAGAAATATCCGCATCGATACAACAACGTATTGGTCCTGAATATGCTGGCCCCCTGGGACTGCTTCAAGCTATAGCCGATGGAACTAAGCTACTTTTTAAGGAGGATATCCTGCCATCCCGAGGAGATATTCCTTTATTTAGCATTGGACCCTCTATAGCAGTCATATCAATTTTATTAAGTTTTTTAGTTATCCCTTTAGGATATCATTTTGTTTTAGCCGATCTTAGTATTGGTGTTTTTTTATGGATTGCCATTTCAAGTATTGCTCCTATTGGTCTTCTTATGGCAGGATATAGCTCAAATAATAAATATTCTTTTTTAGGCGGTCTACGAGCTGCTGCTCAATCTATTAGTTATGAAATACCATTAACTTTTTGTGTGCTAGCAATATCTCTACGTGTGATTCGTTAAAATAGGATCTTTTTCCTCTAAAATCCATTGAATATTTATCTTCCTTTTCTTATTCTATATTCGGGTTGGTAAGTTAAACTAGATAGCTATATGAGTGAAACAAAACAGCTTATTAATTTGTAGTAAAAAGAAAAAATCTCATTTCCTACGTACAAGAAAAAAGTTGAAGTAAACATAAGCAGTGTAAACTCTTTACCCCAAGGTTGAGATTTTTTGATTAGTCATCATATCTTGAAGCGGGCAAGAATAAAGGATTCGCGATATGGAATTCCATTACTAGAATATTCCTAGTTATTACTATAACTTATAATCATAAGAGGAATCCATCAAAAGTTAGTGAGGGGTTAGGAACACTAAAGTACATAAAGGATTAGTAATGAGGAAATCTAAGGCATTAGAGATTTTTCCTCATAAAAGGAATCATAATAAGGACTTGAAATTGGTGGAAATGATCAAGTAGTACTTTCTTCGGATTCCGATCCAGAGTATGTTCCCATTCACTTGTTAAGGAAATGGCTATCAAGAACGAATTAACCCTTTATTCCTTTTTTCTTTTTAAGTACCCCTCCCGGGGGAAAGAAGAATAGGACAAAAGATATGGAATGCAATACAAAAAAAAGATCTTTATTTATTCTTTCCTTCCTCTATTCATATTCATACAGAATTCCTCATGAACTAATGCCCAATTCTTTTCATTTATTAATTGCTATAACGAGTGTTTTATTCCAAGATTAAGTTATTGCTGAACAAAGAAAAATTCTCATTATATTATAAAGGACGAGATCAATTCGGAAGCGCTTTTTCTTATTCTAGCAGACGGAATTCCTTTGGTCTAATTTAGGACTTTCCAATCGATTTTATCTTACCTAATTCTATCTATGCCCAGGGGGATAATACCGAAATGAAACAACCCTTTCCTTTTTTCTGATCATAGAGAAGCCGTATGAAGCTAAGGTTTCATGTACGGTTTTGGAATAGCGGTGGGAACTGTGATGTTATCATCGACTATGATTATCTAACAGTTCAAGTACAGTTGATATAGTTGAAGCACAGTCAAAATATGGTTTTTTTGGATGGAATCTTTGGCGTCAGCCTATAGGTTTTCTGGTTTTTCTAATTTCTTCTTTGGCAGAATGTGAAAGATTACCCTTTGATTTACCAGAAGCAGAGGAAGAATTAGTAGCAGGTTATCAAACCGAATATTCCGGTATCAAATATGGTTTATTTTATCTTGTTTCTTACCTAAATTTATTAGTTTCCTCTTTATTTGTAACAGTTCTCTACTTAGGCGGGTGGAATTTATCTATTCCCTATATATCCTTTTTTGGATTTTTCCAAATGAATAAAATGGTTGGAATTTTGGAAATGACAATGGGTATCTTTATTACATTAACTAAAGCTTATTTATTTCTCTTCATTTCTATCACAATAAGATGGACTTTACCCAGGATGAGAATGGATCAGTTATTAAATCTTGGATGGAAATTTCTTTTACCTATTTCCCTGGGCAATCTCTTATTAACAACTTCTTCCCAACTTGTTTCACTATAAATAAGATAATACAATAATAGTAAGAATATTTTCAACACAAAAATTCTCTCAAACAAGAGAAAGAAACATACCTTTTTCATAGATATTTATAATATGTTCCCTATGGTAACTGGGTTCATGAGTTATGGTCAACAAACAATACGCGCTGCAAGGTACATTGGTCAAAGTTTCATAATTACCTTATCCCACACAAATCGTTTACCTATAACGATTCACTACCCTTATGAAAAATCAATTACATCGGAGCGTTTCCGGGGGCGAATCCACTTTGAATTTGATAAATGTATTGCTTGTGAAGTATGTGTTCGCGTATGCCCGATAGATCTACCCCTTGTGGATTGGAGATTTGAAAAGGATATTAAAAGGAAACAATTGCTTAATTATAGTATTGATTTTGGAGTTTGTATATTTTGTGGTAATTGTGTTGAGTACTGTCCGACAAGCTGTTTATCAATGACTGAAGAATATGAACTTTCTACTTATGATCGTCATGAATTGAATTACAATCAAATTGCTTTGAGTCGGTTACCAATCTCCATAATGGGAGATTACACAATTCAAACAATTAGGAATTCGACTCAAAGTAAAATAGACGAAGAAAAATCTTTGAATTCAAGAACGATTACTAATTACTAGAATTTTTCTTTTTTGTTAGAAAAATCCAATAGTTCTTTACTAACTATAAAGAAAAACGAATAACTACTGCTTATTGCAAATTATTCCTGATTTAAAATGAGAGTTGATTTTCGTGATGTGATTTCTAACTATACAACTTATATACAAAAAATATCCTAATCCCTTTTTCCTTCCTTGAATCTTTTAGTTTTAGTCAGTTCATGAAAAATTTTATACTATTAATTTATTCTTATCCATAATGGATTTACCTGGACCAATACATGAGATTCTTGTGCTATTTGGGGAATTTTTTCTTCTACTAGGGGGCATAGGAGTAGTATTACTTACCAACCCAATTTATTCTGCCTTTTCGCTGGGATTAGTTCTTATTTGTATATCCTTATTCTATATTTTATTGAATTCCTACTTTGTAGCTGTCGCACAACTTCTTATTTATGTGGGAGCCATAAATGTCTTGATCATATTTGCCGTAATGTTCATAGATGGCTCAGAATGGTCTAAAAATAAGAATTATTGGACTATTGGAGATGGGTTCACTTCACTCGTTTGTATAACTATTCTTTTTTCACTAATGACTACTATCCCAGATACGTCATGGTATGGAATTCTTTGGACTACAAGATCAAACCAAATAGTAGAACAGGGTCTCATAAATAACGTTCAACAAATTGGGATTCATTTAGCAACTGATTTTTATCTTCCGTTTGAACTCATTTCCATAATTCTTCTAGTTTCTTTAATAGGTGCAATTACTATGGCTCGGCAATAAGAAATACTTAGAATGAGTCAAAATTCTTAGAATTTCAAATCTAAAATAAGTAACTAAAATAAATAACTAAAGAATCACAATTTTGATTTAGTAAAACCCATCTACTGCCAACAAATACCTTCTTTTCTCTTTTGTTGTGTAATTGTTCTATTCTAATTAATTGAATCGGTTCAATTCTTGTCCTCATATTGAAATGAATCGAGATTGATAAGGAGTTAGTTAATGATGTTTGAGCATGTACTTTTTTTGAGTGTCTATTTATTTTCGATTGGTATCTATGGATTGATCACAAGCCGAAACATGGTTAGAGCTCTAATATGTCTTGAACTTATACTGAATTCAATTAATCTAAATCTCGTAACATTTTCTGATCTATTTGATAGTCGCCAATTAAAAGGAGACATTTTCGCAATTTTTGTTATAGCCCTTGCGGCTGCTGAAGCAGCTATTGGACTATCCATTCTTTCTTCCATCCATCGTAACAGGAAATCAACTCGTATCAATCAATCTAATTTTTTGAATAATTAGACTTTTGAATAATTAGACATAGAATCCTCTAAACAAATAAACAAAGGCGCACATATAATGATAATATAAAATTCAAATATTAAGATGAATAGAAATCGAATACTATTTTCTTATTATTTTATTATTTTAGAATATCTATTTTTTGAGTAGGTTATTGTATAGTATTCTTTTTTACTTATTGAATTTTTGCAATTCATTGATATTGCAATTTGAATATTGCAATAATTTATATTGAAAAGACGATAGCCAATTTATTGGCTAGTTCGAATTCGTATGTACAATTCGTATAATTATGATTGTTGAAGCCCAAAATTCAAGTCTCTTGGCTCTTTTCACGCTTTCTCACAAACGGATTAAGAAATATATTGCATTATTTATTTGTTGAAGTTTGGATAAACCATTGCTTCGTCTGGTGCCTACAATACATATGACTCATATAGTACTAATTTCATTTTTACCAGATCGAAAATTTTTATGTTGAAAAGGAAAATTTATAGATCCAATGTCACATTCCGTAAAAATTTATGATACATGTATAGGATGCACTCAATGTGTACGAGCTTGTCCAACAGATGTATTAGAAATGATACCCTGGGATGGGTGTAAAGCCAAGCAAATTGCTTCTGCCCCGAGAACCGAAGATTGTGTGGGTTGTAAGAGATGCGAATCTGCCTGCCCAACAGATTTTTTAAGTGTCCGCGTTTATTTAGGGCCTGAAACAACCCGCAGCATGGCTCTATCTTATTGATACGTTACAAAAAACTCCACTTGAATCGTCTGATTCCTCTTTACCGAAGAAGCCTGTGCTCGAAATAAGCGAGCACGGGCTTTTCTGGTCAAAACGTATCTTGTCTTTATCACTTTATCATGAGTTATTTTCCTTGGTTAACAATACTTGTTGTTTTGCCGATATTTGCAGGTTCATTAATTTTCTTTTTACCTCATAGGGGAAACAAAATCGTTAGGTGGTATACTATATCTATTTGTTTATTAGAATTCCTTCTAATGACTTATGCATTCTGTTATCATTTCCAATTGGAGGATCCCTTAATCCAATTAAAGGAGGATTCTAAATGGATAGATGTCTTTGATTTCCACTGGAGATTGGGAATCGATGGACTTTCATTAGGATCTATTTTATTGACAGGATTTATCACTACTTTAGCTACTTTAGCAGCTTGGCCGGTTACCCGGAATTCGCGATTATTCTATTTCCTGATGCTAGCAATGTATAGTGGTCAAATAGGATTATTTTCTTCGCGAGACCTTTTACTTTTTTTTATCATGTGGGAGTTAGAATTAATTCCTGTTTACTTACTTTTATCCATGTGGGGGGGAAAGAGGCGTCTGTATTCAGCTACAAAGTTTATTTTGTATACTGCAGGCGGTTCCATTTTTTTCTTAATCGGAGTTCTAGGTATGGGCTTATATGGTTCCAACGAACCAAGATTAGATTTGGAAAGATTAATTAATCGATCATACCCTGCAACATTGGAAATACTATTTTATTTGGGCTTCCTTATTGCTTATGCTGTCAAATTGCCAATTATACCCCTACATACGTGGTTACCAGATACCCATGGGGAAGCGCATTACAGTACATGTATGCTTTTAGCGGGAATCCTATTAAAGATGGGAGCATACGGATTGATTCGGATCAATATGGAATTGTTACCTCATGCTCATTATCTATTTTCCCCCTGGTTGGTAATAATAGGAGCGATGCAAATAATCTATGCAGCTTCAACTTCTCTTGGTCAACGAAATTTCAAAAAAAGAATAGCCTATTCCTCCGTATCTCACATGGGTTTCATAATTATAGGAATTGGTTCCATAACCAACATTGGACTCAATGGAGCTATTTTACAAATACTATCCCATGGATTTATTGGTGCTACACTTTTTTTCTTGGCGGGAACGGCTTGTGATAGAATGCGTCTTGTTTATCTCGAAGAACTGGGGGGGATATCTATCCCAATGCCGAAAATTTTTACCATGTTTAGTAGCTTTTCAATGGCTTCTCTTGCCTTACCAGGAATGAGCGGTTTTGTTGCAGAATTAGTAGTATTTTTTGGACTAATTACTAGTCCCAAATTTCTGTTAATGCCAAAAATGCTAATTACTTTTGTAATGGCAATTGGAATGATATTAACTCCTATTTATTTATTATCTATGTTACGCCAGATGTTCTATGGATACAAGCTATTTCATGTTCCAAACGCAAATTTTGTGGATTCTGGACCGCGAGAACTCTTTCTTTTAATCTGTATCTTTTTACCAGTAATAGGAATTGGTATTTATCCAGATTTTGTTCTCTCGCTATCCGTTGACAGGGTAGAGGCTCTCTTATCCAATTATTATCCTAAATAGGATTTTTTTTTTTTTAACTAGTCCGCTCTATACTCTATATTCCATAGTGGAAAAACCAAATAATTCAGAAAAAAGTAAAAAAGTCTAAGTCTAATTAGATATATCTCGAATTTTTGAGAACCCTTTGAGAAGGCGTTCAAGGGGTTCTCAAATCAAACAAAAATGGAAAAACTTTCATTTCATGAAGGTTTTATGTTATGTAATCATTTAGATGGTAATGTAAATGAACCATAACTATGTAAACCTATTCCTAATAGATTGATACCAAAATAGCAGATCCAAATTATAAGAAATCCTATTGAAGCTACAAGTGCGGAATTCGTACCCTTCCAATTTGGATTTGTTCTACTATGTAAATAAATTGCGAATATGGTCCAAGTAATAAATGCCCAAGTTTCCTTAGGATCCCAATTCCAATAGGATCCCCACGCCTCATTAGCCCATACTGCTCCACAAAGAATACCTATGGTTAAAAGGGTAAACCCTAGGCTAATGACACGATAACTCCAAGAATCCAAACGCTCAGTTAATTGATATTTGTAATAATTTGAAAATGAAGGAAAAGAGGTGTTTTTTAAAGCACTTCTTTTTGCATAGAAATATTCAATCTCACTAAACTCACTAAAGAAAAATGTTTTAAGTAAAACATTTTTTTTCTTTTTAGAAAAGAAATCGAAATTCTTTCGAAATTTAATGATTAGAAGAGCGGCGGATAATAAGGATCCGCACAAAAGAGTTGCATAGCTTAGTAACATCATACTGACATGCATCATTAACCACTGAGATTGTAGAGCAGGTACTAGTATTGTGGATTGATGCATTTCAGTTAAAAGACCCGACGTGGCAAAGCCTTGCGTTAAAATAGTACTTGGCGTAGTTATTGTGCTTAAATCATTTTTAGAGTTCTGTATCTTAGGAATCGTATGAAGAATATACAGAGCCCATGAAAGGAAGATCAATGACTCATATAAATTACTTAATGGAAAATGTCCCGAAGAAGCCCAACGAGAAACTAAGAATCCTGTTATAGATAAAAAAGTTGCTATCATTCCTTTTTCTGACGAATCATGTAATCCCCCAAGTTCACGAACTAATAAGGTTATCAAATGAATCGTAATCACAATTGAAATAGTTGAGAAAGAGATATGAGTTAGTATATGTTCTAAAGTTGCAAATAGCATAAGGAGAAGGTCCCATTACAAAATTGGAAATTTCGAATTGAATCCATTTTCTAATCTATTGTATTCTTTTTCGAGAATGCCGCCACTCGGACTCGAACCGAGATGCTTGAGCACTGCTTCCTAAGAGCAGCGTGTCTACCAATTTCACCATGGCGGCTAACTTGAAATAATAGGGAACTTAAAAGAATAATAGTTATTCTCTGGCAAATCGTCGAGATTGGGAGAGTCCATAGAATTTAGGAACATTAGAATCTTCATTAAAATAGACTTCGTTTGGTAGTATCGTTGCGGATTTTTTTAACAAAAAACTCTTGCTTTGCTCAATAGAAACAAAGCTTGAAAGAGTTGGAACTGTTTTTTCTCAGTTGCAATATAGAACTAATTTTTTTCTAATTAGTTTCTCATTGAAATTTTTTCAAATCTTTCAATGCAATGGACAAAATCCAAAAAACCTTTTCTATCTATCCATTAGAATTCCTAGAATTTCATCATTAAATACAAAGAATTTTGGATTTTAGCAAAATTTCTAGAATGAAAGCCTTTATTCTCTTATTAATACGATTTACCAAGCCTAAACCAATTTATTTGTGGATTTTGGATAAGATAGGTAGAAGTTGTAAGTCCTATTGCAAGAATACTCTACTTTTCATAATAGAATCCTCATAATAAAATATGAGGATTCTATTATGAAAAGTTCGTTGATAGGAAAAGAATACTTAGGACACAGTATAGCAAAAACTTTTGTTCTATATATCAGAGGGGTTAGTTCTAAGAATATTGTACCGAGGAATTCGACACATAAAAGTACATTCATTAATTAATCCGAATTATTCATATTAAATAATTGGAATTTCTTTTGGATAGGTCAATTCAAATTATTCCAAAACCAGATTATTTGTTTGTTGCCCAGAAAAACCCTTTGGTTTTGGATGCTCGCTGCCGCTGGAAAATGATCTTGATTTTGCTAAAGAATAAGATTGTACTATGGAAAAATGAGTCTTTTTCTTCCAAAGATTTTTACGAATACGCTTTTTTGACATCGAAGTACGTTTTTTTGGAACTGCCATTTAAAAAGGAGATTACTTTTTTCTAGTTGTATGTGAAAGACATCTATTGCCGCAAATCAATCCTTCTTTCTGCTTTTTCTTAGTATTTATACTTAGATACTGAACTGAAATTCAGAATTCTTTTTTATTTCATTTTCTCTAATGCGGATAAGACAAGAATTTTTTAGCATATTTTTCATTTAGCATATTTTTCATATATATTTTGGATTTTGTTTTAATAATATAGAATATATACAAAGGTTTTCTATTTAAATCAATTTATATATCAAGTATACTTCATATATAGATATATGGTACGGGGGTCTATCCCCCATATAAGATGGGGGGATAAAAGGAAGGGAAAATTCAAATAGTTAATTAAGTTCAGAATGGTATTCCATAATTGAATTCCAATCAAAACAAAAAAAAATAGTTAGTCTCTTAAACAAGACATTCTAAAACTTAGGTAATTCTAGTCATTAGGATTTCAGTTCTATATGAAGTAAGGAATATTCGAGAATTTCCTATAAACATAGGTTTTCATTGGAATTCAATCAATCAGTTACGAAACATGAGAGTTGCTTCATCTTCATTGTAATAGAAAGAAATACAAAAATGAATAAAAAAATGAATAGAAAGTAAAATGATTCAATCCTTTTTTATATTTTAATAAATATCCTTCTTTAGATAATAACTAAGTAACAAAGTTATTTGATTAACTTTTTGAATTTAACCAAGTAAACCCATTCTTCATTTTTGATTATTTCAATGAGAGAAATTTGGAAAAATGAAGAATTCCAGTATTTTGTCTTATTCTTTTTTTTTTTATTCCTTCAGAAAGAGATAAGAATTGGTTTGGTGAATCGGAAACAATTTTATTTTATAAAAAAATTGAAGTAAAAATTTCCATTTCTTTTCTTATGGAACATACATATCAATATGCATGGGTAATCCCTCTTCTCCCACTTCCAGTTATTATGTCAATGGGGTTTGGACTTATTCTTATTCCGACAGCAACAAAAAATCTTCGTCGCATATGGGCTTTTCCTAGTGTTTTACTCTTAAGTATAGCTATGGTATTCTCAGTTCACCTATCTATTCAACAAATAAATGGAAGTTCTATCTATCAATATCTATGGTCTTGGACTGTCAATAATGATTTTTCCTTAGAATTTGGATACTTGATCGACCCGCTTACTTCTATTATGTTAATACTAATTACTACAGTAGGAATCCTCGTTCTTATTTATAGTGACGATTATATGTCTCACGATGAAGGATATTTGAGATTTTTTGTTTATATAAGTTTTTTCAATACTTCCATGTTGGGATTGGTTACTAGTTCCAATTTGATACAAATTTATTTTTTTTGGGAACTTGTGGGAATGTGTTCCTATTTATTGATAGGCTTTTGGTTTACACGGCCAATTGCAGCGAGTGCTTGTCAAAAAGCTTTTGTAACTAATCGTGTAGGGGATTTTGGTCTGTTATTAGGAATTTTAGGTTTTTTTTGGATAACAGGTAGTTTAGAGTTTCGGGATTTGTTCAAAATAGCTAATAACTGGATTCCTAATAATGGGATTAATTCCTTACTTACTACTTTGTGTGCTTTTTTATTATTCCTTGGTGCAGTTGCAAAATCTGCACAATTCCCTCTTCACGTATGGTTACCCGATGCTATGGAAGGACCCACTCCCATTTCGGCTCTTATACACGCAGCAACTATGGTTGCTGCGGGGATTTTTCTTCTAGCTCGACTTCTTCCTCTTTTCATATCCCTACCTTTAATAATGAGTTTCATTTCTTTAGTAGGTACAATAACACTCTTCTTAGGAGCTACTTTAGCTCTTGCTCAGAGAGATATTAAAAGAAGCTTAGCCTATTCTACAATGTCTCAATTGGGTTATATGATGTTAGCTCTAGGTATAGGTTCTTATCAAGCTGCTTTATTCCATTTGATCACTCATGCTTATTCGAAAGCTTTATTGTTCTTGGGATCCGGATCCATTATTCATTCAATGGAACCTCTTGTTGGATATTCACCAGATAAAAGTCAGAATATGGTTCTTATGGGTGGTTTAAGAAAATATGTTCCAATTACAAGAACTACTTTTTTATGGGGTACGCTTTCTCTTTGTGGTATTCCACCTCTTGCTTGCTTCTGGTCCAAAGATGAAATCCTTAGTAATAGTTGGTTGTATTCACCCTTTTTTGGAATAATAGCCTCTTTTACTGCAGGATTAACTGCGTTTTATATGTTTCGGATATATTTACTTACTTTTGATGGGTACCTGCGTGTTCATTTTCAAAATTACAGTAGCACTAAAGAGGGCTCGTTGTATTCAATATCCTTATGGGGAAAAAGGATACCCAAAGGAGTGAATAGAGATTTCATTTTATCAACAACGAAGAGTGGAGTTTCTTTTTTTTCACAAAATATATCCAAAATTCATGGTAATACAAGAAATAGGATAGGGTCCTTTAGTACTTCCTTTGGGGTTAAAAACACTTTTGTCTATCCTCATGAAACGGGAAATACTATGCTATTCCCTCTTTTTATATTACTGCTTTTTACTTTGTTCATTGGATCCATAGGAATCCATTTTGATAATGGAGTAATGGATAATGGAATAGCGGAGTTAACCATATTATCAAAGTGGTTAACTCCCTCAATAAGCTTTTTCCAGGAAAGTTCTAATTCTTCCATAAATTCATATGAATTTATCACTAATGCAATTTCTTCTGTAAGTCTAGCTATGTTTGGTCTATTCATAGCATATATCTTCTATGGATCTGCTTATTCTTTTTTTCAGAATTTATATTTAAAAAATTCCCTTGTAAAAGAGAGTCCGAAAAAGTCTTTTTTGGATCAAGTAAAAAAAAAGATATACAGTTGGTCATATAATCGTGGTTATATAGATATTTTCTATACTAGGGTCTTTACCCTGGGTATAAGAGGATTAACCGAACTAACGCAGTTTTTCGATAAGGGTGTCATTGATGGAATTACCAATGGGGTAGGTCTTGCTGGTTTTTGTATAGGAGAAGAAA